GGCTTACTAATGGGATGCCCTGATACATTACAAAATTTTGCTTTAGCCAATGATCCAATCAGAGGAATAATTGGGACTACGGTCTCGAATTTCTTAATAGCAGTATCTATTCGAAACGAATTCTCTAGCATTTGACTCCTTATCACCGAAGAGTTTAGTCGTACACTTGAAAGATAGCCCAGAAAATAGAAGGGATGATTATATAATTGCTTTATATGGATCCTGGCCGGTTGAGACCACAAGTCAAAATGACATTGCCAAAAGTTGACAAGGTGAGATTTCCATTTCTTTATCAGAAGATGAGCCCCCCTTGAAGCCAGAATCGATTTTCCTTGATATCTGACATAATGCATAAAAGGGTTTTTGAACAACCATAGGGTTTTCTGAAAATCGTTACAAAGCACTACTACAAGATATTCTATTTTTGCATAGAAATGTGTTCGCTCAAGAAAGGATCCAAAAGATTTTGATCGTAAATGAAAGGGTTGTTTACGGAGAAAAATGAATATGAATTCACATTCATATACATGAGAATTAGAGAGGAACAAGAAGAATCTTTGATTCTCTTTTGAAAAAAGGGAAATGGAATTTTTTGAAGTAATGAGACTATTTGAATTCCAATACTCGTAGAGAGAGAGTCGCAATAAATGCAACGAAGGAGTATCTTGTATCCAAGAGTGAAGGGTTTGAACCAAGATTTCCAGATGGATGGGGTGGGGTATTAGTATATCTGACACATGATTTAAATGTGATAACTTGTCCTCGAAAAAGGGAAATATTGAATGAATAGATCGTAAATTATGAGATTTTGCTATTTCTTTTTCTTCTAGGGAAGATACCAATCGCAGCGAGAATGGAATTTCCACAACGACTGCAAAACCCTCCGATATCATTTGAGAATCAAAATGATTGTTGTGCCCAACGAATCGATTTTGATTAGAATCATTAACCGAAATAATCAAACGATTCTGTTGATGCATTCGAGTAATTAAACGTTTCACAATTAGTGAACTGGATTTATTGTCATGATCTAAATTTTCCACCGGTTCATAAAGAATCGATCCATTTAAAGCATGACCATGAGCAAGCGCGTAGATATATTCCTGAAATAGAAACGGATATAGGAAGTATTGTTGCCGAAATCCATCCATTTCTAAATATCCTTGTAGTTCCTCCATTTCCATTTGAAATTACACTTGAACCAAATGGGGGATTTCTTGAGTTATCAAATAATACATAGTACGATACGGTCAGAACAAGGTATATAGTAAGAAAAGAATAGATACCCCGGAGCCAGAAAGGACAATCAACGGATCCTATTTCCATCCAATTTATTTATGTTCGTTATAGTTACAAGAGATGGTTAGAAATCCTTTATTTTTACAACCCGATCACTCTTTTGACTTTGGAATAATGAATTTTGATCAGTATACCGTTTCTTCTACACATTCGTCTCCACTACATAATAGAGAACATAATAGAGAATAGTTAGGATTCATGAAAAAAAAAGGAATTGATGATCCACTCACAAGAGAACCCTTTCCCACATCAGGCACTAATATATTTTTAACGTCTAATTAGATCGGGTAATCATTCGAATTAAGAACAAACAGAAGCTCGTTGCTTTTGGTTTCCCTATAATTGGAGCTATAGAGCTCTATCCATTTATTCACTCGACCCAACTTGAATTGATTTGACCCCTTTCCAAGAAAAGAATCAAAACAAGATTTTGTATCGATCCGTTAAGGATGAAGTATTCTAAGAGTTCTCCATTGATACGACATGCTGTTTTTTCCTTTCATTCCCTTTCAGGATCAGTCGTGGTCTTACAAACTCTACCAATGGTATGGACGAATCCGTTGCTTCATCAAAATGTGTAAAAGACCATAGCCGCACTTAAAAGCCGAGTACTCTACCGTTGAGTTAGCAACCCATATAAATAGGGTGTGTAGATACGATCGGAATAAAAAATAAATAAAGAGATTCGATTGCCCGACCTCGTCAAAACATTGAACTAGCAACAGATCAAAAAGAAAGATTTGATGATCAATTGTGAACATAAAAATGAACAGAGATCAGATGAAAATACAACAGATTCTGGGATAAATTATAGAGAAAATCTAAATAGATGTAAAAATTGATAGACTACCCATACTCTATTTTTTTTTTTCATTATATTAACTAAGATACTTCTTGTGTCACAACGAAATTGACGAACCCATCGTTTGAGTGAAATAAAGAAACAAACTTATGAAATGTGGATAAATAGATCTATTTATCCACGATCGAATTATATTTGTTCGATACACCATTGTCAATATGAATTGAATGTTGAGAAAACCAATTCAATAAATAAAACAAGGATTTGTGTTGGAGTGACACTACAACATAGATAAGGGATGAAGTATGAGTGGGGAAATAAATAAGGAATTCCGGTAGGAAAAAAATGTGGGGTTTATTCAATATTTATTCAATAGAGGTACAATAAGCAAGATTGACCTTTTGTTTGTTGGTGGAGTCCCAACGAAAACCATCTGATTGATGGTAATCCCGTAATTTCCCAGTTATTTCATCTATTCACTCAATCTTTTTTCTATCTGTCTCATATCAAGAGAAGATATTTTTTTTTATAGTTCTATAATACGGGGTCATGTGAGAGCAACAATGAATAGAGAATAGAGAAAAAAAATAAGGAATGGTGGAGAAACAATTAGACAAAGCTAGATACTGGGCACCCCCCCCCCCTTTTTTTTTTATTTCATTAATTTCATTTGATTAATTCGAAATTCCTTAAATACCTCTGCCTTCTTTGAAATATCATGAACAGTTCCTGTAGGTTGAGCGCCTTTTTCAAGGAAATATAGAATAGCGGAAACATTTGAATAAGTTTGGTTCTTTATCGGATCGTAAAAACCCACTTTACGAAGATCTCTTCCCTCTCTTCGGGATCGAACATCAATTGCAACGATTCGATAGATGACTCATTGGGATAGACATAAATGAACAACCCCCCCTAGAAACGTATAAGAGGTTTTCTCCTCGTACGGCTCGAAAAAGAATGATTCGAATTTATGTATTGTAGTGGCAAATAGATCCACAAAATCATCAATTAGACTATGATTTGAGTCATTTTTTTTTGTTCTTCCTTCCTGAAAAAAAAAAAAAGAAATCTCATTCGTACTCATAACTCAAGTTGGGTAATTCTCAAAGAGCTCGAAGGGAAATCCTTAGACATTTATTGAGCCGTCTCTAACCTCTTTTGTTTGTCTCGCCTAGAATCGATTTTATTTCTTCCCCATTCTGATCTAGTTGTTGAGACAATTGAAAACGGTGTTTCCTTGTTCCGGTATCCTTTATTTTATCTTTGCTTTGAATCCTTGGGTTTAGACATTACTTCGGTGATCCTTAATTGTTTCAAAAGGGTAGCAACATACCTTTTGTTATTTCGTTCTATGGAAACGATTGATTCCCCTGTGATACACTTTTGATCGGAATTGGTAAAACTATTTCGACAAATTCATTTTACTTTTTTTTTTTACTTGTTCGAACTCGATCCTTTCAATTTCTATACCGAAGATATACTTACGAAGTTGTTCCAACTTATTGATTGGCATTAACCCTAGATCCTTCTCTCTGCTAAATGAACCAATTCTTTATGCTCGAGCTCCATCATGTGCTATATTATAATTATATTATTTTATTACAACCCCAAAATTGGGGTCCTAGTGGAATAGAACAAACTATGTCGAGCCGAGAGCATCTTCTTTGATATATAAAATGGTGGGTACAAGAATCCACAGCCGATAATGTCCTTCAAGTCGCACGTTGCTTTCTACCACATCGTTTCAAACGAAGTTTTACCATAACATTCCTCTAATTTTGGACCGGTATGGAATTGATTCAATATGGAATCATGAATAGTCATTGGCTCAATCGGTATATAGTATATGAAGTCCTCCATACTTTCATTTTCATAGATGGATCTGGGGAAGTCTCAGCAAGAATATAATTTAACCCCATATTTTATTAGAAGAATGAAACACATTTATAAAAAACACGAAGAAATGCGTTGCTTAACACTTCTTTACATCTTCAACAGATTGTTAGGGATGATGAATCATGAAAGATCCAATTCTTTCTCAAACAACTAAAACTAAAGAAGGGTCTTTAATTAGATTACCGATACCGGAACAGAATGAGAATGAGTCATTAACCAAATAAGCTATTCCAATGACCGGGAAAGATCGCAAGTGATCGATAGGATAGATTCACCAATGTCACACTTCTTCGAGTAGAAAGAATTTATAAGGAATCATAAAAAACAATTTCAAGAATTTCCTACTTCGACATCATTACTGGAAATAAGTTTTCCAGTAAAGACTGAATTGAATCTCTAAATCCATCAACAAGTCGGTACAACGAGGATCTAAAAATGTTTAGCAGATATCTGATTAATTAAATCAGACGCGAATTTGATCATCATAAGAGACCTCTATGTTTCCTTTCCGATTGAATCATCAATAATTTAAACCAGATAAATGGGTCAAGAAACAAATCCAATTGTTTTGTTTTCTTGGGGATGGATAGAAGGGGCTCATGAAAGAAAAAATGAAGGTCGGTATTCTTTACAGGTATTTTTTCATCTGATTGATAAAATCAGAATCGTAGGAGTCTGATTTTATCGTATTCATCAGATACACCAAACAAGTGTTACCGGGGGTAATCGTGGGTATTTAAGGGATCGCAGATCTTTTTCGCCAAAACTGAAACACCGGTGTCACTGATCACTGAAATAGAACAATAACAATAACAATACATATAGGCATGGTTCATTTTCTACAGATTTTTCCTTACTTCAGATTCAGGAATCTTTCCATAAAGTAAAGTGAATGTATGAATCTCCCCCCTCCCCCAATTGATCGCTACATTGATTTCCAATTATTCATTGGAGCCAAATCAAATACAAAATAAAAGAAATTAGGTCCAAAGAAAATAATCTGTTCCGTATTGAATTTTCTTGTTTGTTAATAAGATCCGGATGACAAGGGTCTTGAAATTGATACCTTCCTTTCCTTTGCGGATTAACTCATATCGACACGAATTCCATGGGGATCATGAATCATATCCAAAGCCAATTTAAAAGGATCTTCTTATGGGATGCTATCCTGTCTTGTATAAGTACAAAGCAAAATGGGTTCATATCAATTCGTTGTTACTATTTTGTTTGATTTTGTCCCACCCCAGTCTCAGGAGCTTTAATTCCAGCGACGGAATTAATACCAAGAACCCCCCCGTTTTTTAGGATTCAGGATCCACATAGAATTAGTCATTTTGTCTACCCTATCTTTATTTATATTTACTTTAGGGAAGGTAGAGACTTCTCTTTTATTTCGCATTTCGACTCAGAATGCATCATGTGAGAATCCAAATATCATAGATATGGGGCATAAAGTTTATCCAAATGACTAACTAACCTTCAATATGAATATGGGCGAGGGGGCGAACATACGTTGAATGGCCCACCCAGTTTTTTTTTTGAATTTCACTTTGATCTTTGTTCCCATCCTACCTATATCAAAAAAGATATTTATTTCCATCCACATGTCATTGATACTCGATCCGTTTGTTTGTGAGAAACAAAATCGAAAGGGAAGATATGATTCTATAGAAGAATCATTAGAAATCACAAAGAAAGATTGGATCACATTGTATCCAGCATTACACCCTTAAACAGAAGATTCTTAAAAAGAACAATCTTTGTTATGATAGAATTGGTCTGGGACGGAAGGATTCGAACCTCCGAGTAACGGGACCAAAACCCGTTGCCTTACCACTTGGCCACGCCCCATTTTTATTTCTATTCGACACCGATAAACACTAATATCGGTATTGGTTGTTCGTCAATTCCAGCCCCAATATCTATTGAATTGGTTGTTGCTATGATTCTACACATGTAGATGTAGAATCAAAATGAATTTATTGATCATTACATATAATACAATTAAGATATTGTATGTAAGGTATGATTCCTTTTATTCTCATTTGAGAATTGAAGGATTTTTGATTGAGGGAGTTCAAAGAAAAAGAAAGATTTTGCGGCCTACTTTCCCTTCTTTCTTCATTTTCCCCTTATATCAATAACCCAATAATAATGAAATTTTCTCCAAGAACAAAATGTTTGTTATGCTTAATATCTTTAGTTTGATCTGTCTTAATTCTGCCCTTCATTCGAGTAGCTTTTTCTTCGCCAAATTGCCCGAAGCTTATGCTTTTTTCAATCCAATCGTAGATGTTATGCCAGTCATACCTGTGCTCTTTTTTCTCTTAGCCCTTGTTTGGCAAGCTGCTGTAAGTTTTCGATGAGATCTTTAATACTGTCTTAGAAACATTCATGATTTATTCGATAAAAAAAAATTCTATTCTTAAGAATGGATAAGATCAGATAATGAACCCTCGACTCAAACATGGAAATTCTTTTGGATAACCGAGATGAATCGGAATCACCTCATTTCTTCATTCCTTCTGGGGGTCGAAGACCCTATGTATGGTCCCTACAATACCTAATTGTAGGTATGAGAGATCATTTTGTTAACGAAAGAATCAGAATCTTATTACAAATTCATTCCTGCAAATTCCTTATGTTTTCTAGAAACCACTTCTTTTCTTGGTGTCAAAACGGAATATGTGGTACAAAAATGGAGAATCTATTCCCCTATTTCCCCCAAAATGATCTTGGAGATTGTGTAATGCTTACTCTCAAACTCTTCGTTTACACAGTAGTGATATTCTTTGTTTCTCTCTTCATCTTCGGATTCCTATCTAATGATCCAGGACGTAATCCTGGACGTGATGAATAAAAAAATCAGGGGTTTTTCCTTGCTCGATTTCTGAATTTTCTTAGGATTTTCTTTCTCCATTCCATACATTTAACTATGAGAAAGGGGATTAGAGATTTTTTCGAATTCGAAGGGGAAATATCAAGTGATCAGAAGAAACGGAGAGAGGGGGATTCGAACCCTCGGTACAAATAATTCGTACAACGGATTAGCAATCCGCCGCTTTAGTCCACTCAGCCATCTCTCCCAATTTTAAAAGGATAATTCATATGTGACGCGTGAAGTAAAGGTTGATAAAAGTTTTTCCTTATCTTTCTTTATTCTATAAATATAGACAAATTTGATCAATCATCAATTCCCTTTAGATAATGATTCGAAACAGATATCTCCAATAGAAAGAGTCCCTTTTTGATTTCGTCCGAAAAGTTCTTTCTTTTATTCCCCCGGCCTGGCCAGTACCTAGCCAGGCCATTCCTTGTTCCAATGAATCATAGATCAAATGATTTATTTTTGATTTGAAAACGAAAATGCTTGTTATTGAAGCAGCAACAAGGCTATTTCCATTCCTATGATAGGAGTGTCATTTCTTATTATGTTTTTCCTTTTCTCGATTTACTTAAATGGAATAAAAAAAACATATTTTTTTCTATTATAATTAGAATAG